CAATTGTTCAACCATTTCATTTTACCAAGTTCAATGTTAGTCAGATTAGTCAACATTTATATGTTTCGGTGCAATAACAAGAAGTTATTTCTAACAAGTAGTTTTGTTGGTTGGTTAATTGGTCACATTTTATTCATGAAATGGATTGGATTCGTATTAGTCTGGATACAGCAAAAAAATTCAATTAGATCTAATAAGTACCTAGTGAAAGACTTGATAAATTTTATGGCTCGAATCTTTAGTATTCTCGTATTTATTACCTGTGTCTACTATTTAGGAAGAATACCGTCACCCATTCTTACTAAGAAACTGAAAGAAACCTCAGAAAGGGGAGTCCGCGAAGAAGAAACAGATGGAGAAATAGAAACGACTTCCGAAACGAAGGGGACTAAACAGGAACAAGAGGGATCCACCGAAGAAGATCTTTCTCCTTCGCTTTTTTCAGAAGAAAAGGGGGATCTGGCCAAAATCGATGAAAGGGAAGAGATACGAGTGAATGGAAAGGAAAAAACAAAAGATGAATTCCTCTTTAAAGAGACACAATATAAAAATAGACCCATTTATGAAACTTATTATCTAAATGTGGATCGGAATAAAGAAAAGTCGAAGTTTGAAATATTTAAAGAAAAAAAACATTTACGCCGCTTTCAAAGTCAATTAATAAGTGTGACTCTTCTTTTTGACTATAAACAATGGAGCCGTCCCCTGCGGCCTATAAAAACCAATCGATTGGAAAATGCTATAACCTTAAAAAATGAAATGTCACAATATTTTTTTCATACATGGCAAAGTGCTGGAAAAGAAAGAATTTCTTTTACGCACCCACCCAGTTTGTCAGCCTTTTTCAAAATGCTCGAACGGAAGATGTTTCTGTTTCCAATAGATAAACTCTCCGCAAATGAAAATGAATTATATAATCATTGGAGTTATAATAATAAAGAAAAAAGAAAAAATCTAACCAACAAATTTATATCGAGAGTGAAGACTATAGAGAAAATTGTAGAGAAAAAATATGTGATTCTCGATGAACTCGAGAACAGAAAAAGATTATGCAACCTTAATAATAATAATAATAAAAAATACTTACCAAAGGTATATGACGCTTTCTTAAATGGGGCCTCCCGAGGACCAATTTTAAAAAGTTTATGGCTTTCAATCAAGGATAAAAATTTCATACAAAATTACATAGAAAGGAGTTGGATAAATAAGATTAATGCTATCTTTCTTATTATTCATAACTTAAAATTTCAACATGAAAAAAAAGAATTTGATAGAATTGATAAAAAATCATTAGAAAACAAAACTTGGTTTTTGTTGAATTTAATCAATGAATTTGATGGAAAACCAACATCAAATTTAAAAAAAATTTATTTACTTCCGGAATTTAAACAAGTAAGAAGAAATTCCGACGGTCAAAAAAAAAAAATTATATTTGAAAACGTTCAAACTGATCCTAACAATAAAAAAATTCGAAAACACTTTTTTGCGCTAAAAGAAATCAGAAAAAACGTTCCTCGATGGTCACACAAATTAGTCGACCATTTAGAACAAGCGGAAGAACAATACGAAAACCTAGAACTTTTGGGAGGGCGTCCCCCAGTTCGTTCAAGAAAAAGCAAACGTGTAGCGGTTTTTAATGATGATCTAGAATATAACAATACTTTTAATAATGATAATAATAATCCCCAAGATCTTAATACTGACGAAGAAGACACAGACGACATTATTGTGATACGTTATTCACAACAATCGGATTTTCGGCGAGACATAATCCTAGGCTCGATCCGAGCCCAAAGACGTAAAACAGTTATTTGTAAAGCTTCTGAAGCAAATATACACTCCCCCTTCTTTTTGGAACAAAACGACCCTTCCCTTTCTTTTCAGACTTCCGAACTAATTCACTTTTTTTTTGAAAATTGGCTATGGAAAAATACAGAATTAAAAATTATAGATTATACGGAGAAAAAGCCAAAGGAAAGTACTAAAAAAAAAGAAGCTAACAAAAGCGAACACGAAAAGCGAAGAGAAAAAAGACGCATAGAAATAGCCGAAGCCTGGGATAGCTTTGTATTGGCTCAAGTAATAAGGGGTCTTATGTTAGTAACTCAATCAATTATAAGAAAATATATAATATTACCATCATTGATAATAGTTAAAAATATGATCCGTATACTATTATTTCAATTTCCTGAATGGTCCGAAGATTTAACAGATTGGCGAAAAGAAATGCATGTTAAATGCACTTATAACTGCGTTCAATTATCAGAAAACGAATTTCCTAAAAACTGGTTAAAAGACGGTATTCAGATAAAAATCTTATTTCCTTTTCGTCTTAAACCTTGGCACAAATCTAAGCTACGAGAAAGGTATACCTATACACAGAAAAATAAAGAAAAAAAAAATAATTTTTTTTTTTTAACCGTTTGGGGAAGGGAAACCAAACTTCCTTTTGGTTCTCCACGAAAACAACTTTCAGTTTTTAAACCTATTTTTAAAGAACTCAAAAAAAACCGTCAAAAATTGAAAAAGAAGTGTTTTAAGGGTCTAAGAATTTTAAAAGAAGGAAGAAGGTTTTTTATAAATGTCTCAAAAGAAAAAAAAAAACGGATAAGAGATAATGAGATAATTTATGAATCGTTCATTAATCTTCAATCTATGAAGTGCATAACTTGTGCATTGAAAAAAAAAAAACTCCAAGGGCTAACTACTCTAACAAAAACAATTGTAAATGAAATACCACAAATGTCAAAAGACAATAAAAAAGAATTTAGAAACCTACATATAAATATTAGTTCGAATAAAATCAGCTATGATGATAAAATATTGGAATCGCCAAAAACTCTTTTGCAACGCTTAAAAAGAAAAAATGTTCGACTAATTCGTAAAACCGATTTTTTTATAAACTTTTTCGTTGAAAGTATACAAAGAAATATTTATATATATATCAAGAATATTTCTAAAAAAACTGTACAACTTTTTTTTTTTGTTTGTGAAGGAACAAAAAAAAATTTTAATAAATACAGCTCCTTTAGTAACTTTATTTCCTATCCTAACTCTATTTGCAATAATGAAACAAAGCAAGAAAAAATTTCTAAAACAAACAAAAATATGAATAAAGTTATTTATACTATAAGGGAGCCACTTTCTAATATTAGTAATAATAATTTACATTCTTTTTGTGACTTATCTTATTTGTCACAAGCATATGTGTTTTACAAATTATCACAAAACAAGGCTTTGAACTTTTTGAATTTATATAAGGTAAGATTAAGATACGTCTTTCAATCTAATGTAAGATCCCCTTTTCTTAAAAATAAAATAAAGAATTATTTTCTTGGAACGCAGAAAACATTACATTCCGAATTGAACCATAAGACCCTCCACAATTTTCGAACAATACATCAATGTAAAAATGGGTTAAAAGTTTATTATCAAGATGATTTATCTGAGTTCATAGCACAAGAAAGTATAAATAAAGTAAATCAACACTTTATAGTTCACAATAATAATTTCAATCTATTTTTTTCCTATGAAAAAAATAGATTAATTAACTTCGAAAAAAAAAAAAATGTTAAAAAACAAGATAGATATGACCTTTTATTATATAATTTTATTAAATCTGAAGATAATAAGAATTTCTCCATTTCTGGATTATCTGGACAAGTAAACCATAACCTATATTTTTTTTCAAATTACGACAAAAGTAAACGCCAATTTTTGAATATGTTGGTAGGTATTCTGGTAAAAGATTTTCTAGTAGAAAAAAATATTATAGATATAAAGAAAAACTCGACTAGAAAATTTTATCATTGGATATTTCTCAATTTGTGTTTAAAAAAAAAAATGGATATTGGGGTCTGTAGAAATATGGATATTGATACCAACAGTAGTAAATATATTAAGATTCGAACTAATAATTATCAAAAAAGCGAGAAATTTGATAAGAAATTTCGTTTTTTTACCCCAATTCATCAAAATCAAGGGATCAACACATTCAATAAAAAAAAAAAACTTTTTGATTGGATGAGAATGAATGAAGAAATAAAAAATTGTTACATATTTAAGTTCCAACTTTGGTGTTTTCCAGAATCTTTTATACTTCATAATTTGTATAAAAATAAACCATGGACCATACCAATCAAGCCGCTCTTTTTAAATTTTAATGTAAATAAAAACACCACTGTAACGAAAAAAATAAATTTTTTTCTATCAATCTTTTCATTAAAAAAACAAAAGAAAAGGAAAAAAGAATGCACAATCCAGACAGATTTTGAATCAACTCTATTAAACTATGAAAAAGATATTGCAGAAAATTATGGGATATCAAAGATGAAAAAAGAGAAAAAGACAAAATCAGACCGGAACAACATGTACACGAAATTGGATTTCTTCCTAAAAAGATTTTTTCTTTTTCAATTGAGATGGGCTGGTCTTTTAAATAAAAAAATAATCAATAATATTAACGTATATTGTCTCCTGCTTAGACTGCTAAACCCACGAGAAATTGCTATAGACTCCACTCAAAGGGGGGAACTAAGTCTGGGTATTGTTCTGATTAACTCCAATTTAACTCTTAAACAATTGCTTAAAAAGGCAATAGTACTTATAGAACCCGTTCGGCTGTCTATAAAAAATACAGGACTTTTTATTATGCATCAAACTATGGGGATTTCGGTGATTCATAACAGCAACCACACAATTAATGAAAGAGTCCAACAAAAAGGCGATGTTGATAAGCCGAATTCTGATGAATTAATTCCAGAGCCTCAAAAGATGACTGAAAATCGAGACAAAACTTATTATGATTTGTTTGTTCCTGAAAGTATTTTATCCCCCAGACGTCGTAGAGACTTCAGAATTCTAATTTGTTTCTATTCTATCAATAGAAAAGGTATACCTATAAATGCGCCATTTTGGAATGAAAATCAGATAAAGAGTCAAGTTTTGACTAAAAGAAAAAGCCAGACAAATACACTAATTAAATTAAAATTTTTTCTTTGGCCTAATTATCGCTTAGAAGATTTCGCTTGTATGAATCGCTATTGGTTTGATACCAATAATGGCAGTCGTTTCGGTTTGCTAAGGATACATATGTATCCACAATTTTAAAACTGAACTGACCCGTGTACTCAAAAAAAGTAAAATACGGATTGACTTTATTGCCCTCGCTATATTTTTATATGAAGACAAAAACATGCAGACATACATTGTTTTCTATTCGATTCTGATACATGATACTCATTGAACAACATATCAATATCTATAAATGATGAAAATAGATTCTTTATTTTTAAGGGGTATAATTTTCATTTTTTGTGAGTGTAGATAACCACCTTTTTGTCTACCTCTTGGAATACTATTTTCCAATTGTTAATTTTTAACAAAAAAAAAGATTATTATAGCATGTATGGCAAAAAAATAAACTAAAAAAGAGTAGCACTTTTTTTATTGCTAATAAAAAAAATATCTAGTAATTAAAGGCCTGTGGGGGGAAGATTGAATTTTATGGTAAAAAAGTCATCCATCTCGGTTATTTCGCACGAAGAAACAAAAGAAAGCCGGGGGTCTGTTGAATTTCAAATACTAAGGCTCACTAATAGGATACGAAAACTTTCTTTACATTTGGAATTGCACAGAAAAGATTTTTTATCTCAGAGAGGCCTCCGGAAAATTTTAGGAAAACGCCAAAGGATGCTGTCTTATTTGTCAAAGAAAAATAGAATACGTTATAAACAATTAATTAATCAGTTAGATATTCGCGAATCAAAAACACGTTAATTTGAGTTTGAAGGGTCGTTTTGAATTTTTTGAGTTCGTCCATCTTGAATTTTAATGAACCTTTTTTTAACTTTCAGTAATTCATGAAAAAATGAATCGAGTAAAAACCTATGAATATACCAGCTCCAAGAAACGACCTAATGATAGTAAATATGGGACCCCACCACCCATCAATGCATGGTGTTCTTCGACTCATCGTTACTCTCGATGGTGAAGATGTTATTGATTGTGAACCAATATTAGGATATTTACACCGAGGAATGGAAAAAATTGCGGAAAACCGAACAATTATACAATATTTGCCTTATGTAACACGTTGGGATTATTTAGCTACTATGTTCACAGAAGCAATAACCGTAAATGGACCAGAGTTATTCGGAAATATCCAAGTACCGAAAAGGGCCAGCTATATCCGAACAATTATGTTGGAGTTGAGTCGTATAGCTTCGCATTTGTTATGGCTCGGCCCTTTTATGGCAGATATTGGGGCACAGACTCCTTTCTTCTATATTTTCAGAGAAAGAGAGTTAATATATGATCTATTTGAAGCTGCCACTGGTATGAGAATGATGCATAATTTTTTTCGTATTGGAGGAGTAGCGGCCGATTTACCTTATGGCTGGATAGATAAATCTTTAGATTTTTGCGATTATTTTTTAACAGGAGTTACTGAATATCAAAAACTTATTACACGAAATCCTATTTTTTTAGAACGAGTTGAGGGGATAGGCATTATTGGAAGAGAGGAAGTAATAAATTGGGGTTTATCAGGACCAATGTTGCGAGCCTCTGGAATACAATGGGATCTCCGTAAAGTTGATCATTATGAGTGTTACGACGAATTTGATTGGGAAGTACAGTGGCAAAAAGAAGGAGATTCATTAGCTCGATATCTCGTCCGCATTGGCGAAATGACGGAATCCATCAAAATTATTCAACAGGCTTTAGAAGGAATTCCGGGGGGACCCTATGAGAATTTAGAAATCCGATATTTTGATAGAGAAAGGAATCCAGAATGGAATGAGTTTGACTATCGATTTATTAGTAAAAAACCTTCTCCTACATTTGAATTGCCTAAACAAGAACTCTATGTGAGAGTTGAAGCCCCAAAGGGAGAATTGGGGATTTTTTTGATAGGGGATCAAAGTGGTTTTCCTTGGAGGTGTAAAATTCGACCGCCTGGTTTTATCAATTTGCAAATTATTCCTGAGTTAGTTAAAAGAATGAAATTGGCTGATATTATGACAATACTAGGTAGCATAGATATCATTATGGGAGAAGTTGATCGTTAAAATGATAATTGATAGAATCGAAGTACAAGATATCAATTCTTTTTCTAGATTGGAATTTTTAAAACAGGCGTATGGAATTCTATGGATACTGATTCCTGTTTTTACTCCTGTATTAGCAATAACAATAGGTGTACTAGTAATTGTATGGTTAGAAAGAGAAATAGCCGCAGGGATACAACAACGTATTGGACCTGAATACGCTGGGCCTTTAGGAGTTCTTCAAGCTTTAGCTGATGGGGTAAAACTACTTTTCAAAGAAAACCTCTTTCCATCTAGAGGAGATACTCGTTTATTCAGTATCGGCCCGTCCATAGCGGTCATATCCATTTTAGTAAGCTATTTGGTAGTTCCTTTTGGTTCTCGTCTTGTTTTATCGGATCTCAATATCGGTGTTTTTTTATGGATTGCCATTTCAAGTATTGCTCCCATTGGACTTCTTATGTCAGGATACGGATCAAATAATAAATATTCTTTTTTAGGTGGTCTACGAGCGGCTGCTCAATCGATTAGTTATGAAATACCATTAACTTTATGTGTGTTATCAATATCTCTACGTGCGATTCGTTAAGACATAAAAATTTCCATATTTCTTCCTTTCTATTTTATAGTAAGAGAGCGGAACGAATTGAGTAAATTTCTTCATTTTTTATTCAGCTGGATCAACTAAACCTGAGGTTTATATGAGTGAAAGAAAACAGCTTATATATAAACTAGCTGTAAAAAAATGGAGTCTCATTTGATATGTATAAATGTTAGAGAGCCAAACGGAAATAAACATAAGCAAACGAAAGTCTTTTCCCCAAGATTAGGTAACTAGTCATCCTGACTTGAAGCGGGCTAAAAAGATAAACTAGAGTGAGTTTTCACTATCGTTTGTATGTATTATCATACATGGATTACCTTACCGTAACGGACGATTGAACAAAAACGAGTGGATGAGTAGAAACACCAAGATACATAAAGGATTTGTAATGGAGATTATGTAAAATAATAAGAATATTTTTGCATAATGTACAAAGAATATTAATTGGGGCTTTCAGTTAGTAGAAATAATTAGGCAGTACTCCCTACAATTCCGATCCAGAGTATGCTCCTATCCGTCGATTAAATAAATGACTATTGGCAACGAAATAATCCTTTACTTTGGTTTGATTTTGTAACTACACTTTTCGCAGAAACAGAAAGAAGACATAGAAACCACAAAAAAAAAAGAGAAAGAAATACAATTAACGAATAAAAACTATCTTTTTAGTCGTCTTTCTTTAGACTTTTATTTGTTCTATAATTCATATTTCTGGAGATAGAATTCATATCATAATTCCAGAATTAATGTCAAATTCTTTTCGTATATAAAAAAGAAGGGTTATTGATATCTTTATAATGAGTATTTGATTGAAGAGTTAAGTTATTACTCAACAACGAAAATTTCAAAAGATTTTTGAAATTATTAAATCTAGGCACAAGATCAATTCAGCAGCGCTTTAATTTATTTTAATTCAAATTAATTTAAAATAGATATTCGAATTTATTTTTAAATATATATAATTATTAAAGCAGAACAAACAGAATTCAATTGGTCTAATTCGGGATCGTACAATATATTTTTACCCTATTCATCTTATAAAGATATAAAAAAATAATACTAACGCGATCCTTAGATTTATTTAAGGTCTTCAAGGAGCCGTATGCAGTGAAAATCTCATGTACGGTTCTGGAATAGCGATGGAAACAGTGATGGTATCACCGACTATGATTATCTAATAGTTCAAGTACTGTTGATATAGTTGAGGCACAATCAAAATATGGTTTTTGGGGATGGAATTTGTGGCGTCAACCTATAGGATTTATTATTTTTCTAATTTCCTCCCTAGCAGAATGTGAAAGATTACCCTTTGATTTACCCGAAGCCGAAGAAGAATTAGTAGCAGGTTATCAAACGGAATATTCGGGTATCAAATTTGGTTTATTTTATGTTGCTTCTTATTTAAACCTATTAGTTTCTTCATTATTTGTAACAGTTCTGTATTTGGGAGGCTGGACTATCTCTATTCCGCACATATTTCTTTCTGAGTTTTTTGAAATAAATAACCCATATGGTGTTTTTGAACGGACAATTGATATCTTTATTACATTAGCTAAAACTTATTTGTTCTTGTTCATTCCTATCATAACAAGATGGACTTTACCAAGGATAAGAATGGACCAGCTGTTGAATCTTGGATGGAAATTTCTTTTACCTATTTCTCTCGGTAATCTATTATTAACAACTTCTTCTCAACTATTTTCACTGTAAAAGGCTATGATAGTCTATATTCCCAACTTGAGTCAAATAAGAGAAATAAACAAAGAGAAAATTCTTTATATATATATATATATTCACGATATGTTCCCTATGGTAACTGGGTTCATGAATTATGGTCAACAATCAGTACGAGCTGCAAGGTACATAGGTCAAAGTTTCATGATTACCTTATCCCACGTAAATCGTTTACCCATAACTATTCAATATCCTTATGAAAAAGTAATAACAGCGGAGCGTTTCCGCGGGCGAATCCATTTTGAATTTGATAAATGTATTGCTTGTGAAGTATGCGTTCGTGTCTGTCCTATAGATCTACCCATTGTTGATTGGAAATTGGAAACAGATATTCGAAAAAAACGATTACTTAATTACAGTATTGATTTCGGAATCTGTATATTTTGTGGTAACTGTGTTGAGTATTGTCCAACAAACTGTTTAGCAATGACTGAAGAATATGAACTTTCTACTTATAATCGTCATGAATTGAATTATAATCAAATAGCTCTGGGGCGTTTACCAATAGTCATAATTGACGATTATACAATTCGAACCATTTTGAATTCACCTCAAATTGAAAATCAGTAAATCCTTGATTAAAGCAAATTTTGGAATTACTAAGGTTCAGTTTTGATTTAAAGAAATGAGTTTTTCCGTTTTGTTTGATCTCAATAACTACGGATATCCACGGGTTATTCGTTGGTAAGAATTGCGTCTTAATTTGGATTGAAAATTCATTAATTAATATCTCTGACATTATTTCGAAACGGTTAGGTTCGAATTCGAGCTGCTCTATTCAGAGAAAAAATAAAATTTGTACACTAACTGTACCCACATTAATTTACACTTCCTAGGATTTAATGCAAGTATAAATTTATTATGAATCAGAAAATCAACTATTTTTTTTCTGGTCTGGTTGCAATAAGGTCATGAAAAATTTTTTGAGTTATTTATCTCTTATCCTACATATAATGGATTTGCATGGACCCATACATGATTTTCTTTTAGTCGTTCTTGGATTAGGTCTTATCTTAGGCGGTATAGGAGTAGTATTATTTAGAAACCCAATTTATTCTGCCTTTTCATTGGGATTAGTTCTTGTTTCTATATCCCTATTCTATATTCTATCAAATTCATATTTTGTAGCTGCTGCACAACTCCTTATTTATGTGGGAGCTATAAATGTTTTAGTAATATTTGCTGTAATGTTTATGAACGGTTCAGAATATTACAAAGATTTTCATCTTTGGACTGTTGGGAATGGGGTTACTTTGCTGGTTTGTACAAGTATGTTTGGTTTACTAATGACTACTATTACAGATACGTCATGGTACGGGATTATTTGGACTACAAGGAGAAACCATATTATAGAACATGATTTGATAAGTAATAGTCAACAAATTGGAATTCATTTATCAACCGAGTTTTTTCTTCCCTTTGAATTCATTTCGATAATTCTTTTAGCCGGTTTGCTAGGTGCAATTTCCACGGCGCGCCAATAATAATAAGTAAAAATTCTCTCAACTTATCAACAGCAATCCAAATCAAATTTCATTTTCATTCTGTATTATCGCATTTATTTCCAGAATTTTAAATTGTTTATGTCGAAAATAGAAATTTTTTTTTATTCGACCCTATTCCCAATATATTTCTTTGTTCCATACTTTGTTTGTTATATTATATTATATTCTAGTAAATTGAATGAAATTTAATGCGTTGCTCATTTTATATTGAAATGAATCGAAATTACTAAGGAGTTGTTCAATGATGCTGGAACATGTACTTGTTTTGAGTGCCTACTTATTTTCTATCGGTATCTATGGATTGATCACCAGCCGAAATATGGTTAGAGCTCTTATGTGTCTTGAACTTATACTAAATGCCGTTAATATAAATTTAGTAACATTTTCCGATTTTTTTGATAGCCGCGAATTAAAAGGAAATATTTTCTCCATTTTTGTTATAGCCATTGCAGCGGCCGAAGCAGCTATTGGACCAGCTATTGTTTCGTCAATTTATCGTAATCGAAAATCCATTCGTATCAATCAATCCAATTTGTTAAATAAGTAGTATAGTCGTATTAACCATACAAATTCGAATATTCAGAAATTGGAATTAGTGTGTATTATACATTTTGGATGATCATGTTTGCGAAAATATAAGAAATCAAAGTATCTTGGTTCTCTCTCATGAGTGGATCCATAAGTGGATTGATTCGAAAAATTGTAATCAATCGGAATCATTGATTCATTTAGTATCGAAATATATGATTCATTTATAAGTTTACTAGATCGAAAATTTTTTATTACAAAAAATGATAGATAGATCCAATGTCACATTCCGTAAAGATTTATGATACGTGTATAGGGTGTACTCAATGTGTCCGAGCTTGCCCCACCGATGTATTAGAAATGATACCTTGGGACGGGTGTAAAGCTAAGCAAATTGCTTCCGCTCCAAGAATAGAGGATTGTGTGGGTTGTAAAAGATGTGAATCCGCCTGTCCAACGGATTTCTTGAGTGTTCGGGTTTATTTGTGGCATGAAACAACTCGAAGTATGGGTCTAGCTTATTGATACGGTCCAAAAAACCCGACTTGAATACGACTACATTTGATTTTTTTACCTTTACCGACAAAAGCGCGTGCTCAAATCTAAATATATATTTAGATTTGAGCACGCGCTTTTCTGGTCCAAGTCTATCTTATTTTTACTACGAATTTTTTTCCGTGGTTAACGTTAATTGTAGTTTTGCCAATATTTGCGGGTTCCCTAATTTTATTATTTCCTCATAGAGGAAATAAGGTAATTAGGTGGTATACGATTTCTATATGTATAATAGAACTCCTTCTAATAACTTATGCATTCGGGTATCATTTCCAATTGGACGAGCCGTTAATCCAATTGATAGAGGATTATAAATGGATACATTTTTTTGATTTTTCTTGGAGATTGGGAATAGATGGAATTTCCATAGGACCCGTTTTGCTGACGGGATTTATCACTACTTTAGCTACTTTAGCGGCTCGGCCGGTTACTCGAGAGTCTCGATTATTCCATTTTCTGCTGTTAGCTATGTATAGCGGTCAAATCGGACCATTTTCTTCTCAAGACATTTTACTTTTTTTCATCATGTGGGAATTAGAATTAATTCCAGTTTATCTACTTATATCCATGTGGGGGGGAAAGAAACGTTTGTATTCCGCGACAAAATTTATTTTGTACACTGCGGGAAGTTCTGCCTTTTTATTAATGGCAATTCTAGGTATTTGTTTAGCTGGTTATAATGAACCTACTTTAAATTTTGAAACATCAGCGAATCAATCATATCCTGTAGAACTCGAGATTCTCTTCTATATTGGGTTTTTTATTGCTTTTGCTGTTAAATTGCCGATTATACCCTTACATACTTGGTTACCAGACACTCATGGGGAGGCACATTATAGTACTTGTATGCTTCTAGCTGGAATCTTATTAAAAATGGGAGCGTATGGATTGGTTCGGATCAATATGGAATTATTGCCTCGCGCCCATTCTATATTTTCTCCTTGGTTGATTATAGTCGGGACATTTCAAATAATCTATGCAGCTTTAACATCTCCCAGTCAACGTACTTTAAAAAAAAGAATAGCTTATTCCTCTGTATCCCATATGGGTTTCATAATTATAGGACTTGGTTCTATAAGCGATACAGGACTCAACGGGTCCATTTTACAAATAATTTCGCATGGATTTATTGGCGCTGCACTTTTTTTCTTGGCAGGAACGAGTTATGATCGAATAGGTCTCGTTTATCTCGATGAAATGGGGGGAATGGCTCTCACAATTCCAAAATTATTTACGACTTTCAGTATCTTATCAATGGCCTCTCTTGCATTACCGGGCATGGGAGGTTTTGTTGCGGAATTAATAGTATTTTTTGGAATACTTACTAGCGAAAAATATCTTTTAATGCCCAAAATCCTAATTACTTTTGTCATGGCAATTGGAATAATATTAACTCCTATTTATTCATTATCTATGTTACGCCAGATGTTTTATGGATACAAGCTTTTTAATGCCCTAAACTCTTATTTTGTTGATTCTGGGCCGCGGGAATTGTTTCTTTCAATCTCAATTCTTTTACCTGTAATAGCTATTGGCATTTATCCAGATTTCGTTTTCTCACTATCAGTTGACAAAGTCGAAGCTCTTTTATCTAATTTTTTTTATCCATAGTTTTCGTGAGTAAACCAAAAAATGAAACAAAAATTTTCTTATTGTCAAAATTATTTGGTGGCCAATGAAAAATAAGTACTTTTTCTTCTCTAAAGTTTAAGTAAAATAAATGGGAGTTATATTATAATTATGTATGTAATCAAGCGAGAACCCTTTGAATCCATTTTGAATCCATTAAAGGAAATGCAAAAAATCAAAGCAAAGGGTTCTCGCTTGATTACACCAAATTTTCTTATATACACTTATACTTTCCTATGTTTATTTTGGATTATTCAAGTACTGTCTTCAATTAGATGTTAATGTAAATGAACCATAACTATGTAATCCTATTCCTAATAAATTAACCCCAAAATAGCATACCCAAATTATAAGAAAGCCCGTCGAGGCTACAATTGCAGAATTTTCACTTTTCAAAATTTTATTTGTTCGAATATGTAAATAAATTGCAAATATGGTCCAAGTAATAAATGCCCAAGTTTCCTTTGGATCCCAATTCCAATATGACCCCCATGCTTCATTAGCCCATACTGCTCCCGAAAGAATACCTATCGTTAAAAAGATAAATCCTAGACTAATAATACGAAAACCCCAAAGATCCAATTGTTCAATCAATTGAAACCTGTAATAATTCCTGGAATAAATAAAAGACGTTTTTATTAAACTATTTTTTTTTTCTATTATGTATTGAATCTCGCCCAGCGAAAATGGCTCGTTTACCAAATTTGTGCTTTTACGAAAATTTAGGATGCTTTTTTGAAATGTAATGACTAAAAGAGCTAGTGAAAATAATGCTCCGCATAAAAGAGCTGCATAGCCCAATACCATCATACTTACGTGCATCATTAACCAATGGGATTGGAGAGCAGGTACTAATATTTCGGATTGATTCATTTCAGTTAAAAGACCTGAAGTAGCAAAACCTTGGGTAAAAATAGCACTTGGCGCGGTTATTGCGTTTAAATTGAAATAGGTTTTCATTTTTTGAAAATACGGAACAATATGAATACTGGAGAAACTCCATGAAAGAAAGATTAATGATTCATATAAATTACTTAATGGGAAATGTTGCAAATAAATCCAACGAGTAACTAATAATGCTGTTAAACAGGAAAAAGTAGTCATCATCCCCTTTTCTGACGAATCAGAGAGTCCTACGATTTCATCTACTAATAAGGTTAGCAACTGAATTAGAATTACAATTGAAACGACTGAAAAGGATATATGTGTAAATATATGCTCTAAAGTTGAAAATATCATAACAAATTAAAAAAAAAAGGGTCGATTCAATTTCAATTATCCTATAATTAAATTGAACCCGGGAGTTGAACTTAGTATAGGACTCACTCTTTTAGAAAAGGACATGCCGCTACTCGGACTCGAACCGAGATGCTCTAGCACTGCTTCCTAAGAGCAGCGTGTCTACCGATTTCACCATAGCGGCTTGTTCTAAATCATAATAACCCCTTTTTGAGTCAATTGTCGAGAGTGAAGTACTCAATTGAATGCAATTTCTATTTTTTGATTGATCCTCGAGTGGAAAGATAGAATCTAAAACCTGCGTATTCGCCCTATAATAACTTAAAAAAGGAAAAGGCTTTTTTTTATTAGGTTCAATTTCAAGTCAGGGTATATCTAGTGATAGTGACTTAAATAAACAATTATTTAGCAAGTTATAAAACCCAGTTTAATTAATTAGTTTTAACACTCTATTAGTGACTACAAAATTTATATATGTTCTTCTCTAATTTAATTAGTTTAATAAATCTATTTAATATACAGGTAATATACAAAATATTATAGTTATTTTATACAATATATATATACAATTTTTATACAATATATACAATAACAGCTCAAACTTTTTTCTTATCAAATAGATGGGGATTCTTATTTTCCCCATCATAGAAACCATAAAACATACTCAAAAGAAAGGTTTAATCTTCTGTTTGTATTTATTCTTTATTTCCAAGAAAGAAGAATTTTTGAATTATAAAAGCAAAACAAATTGAATTTCTCATTGTTATTCATCGGGTTAAAACAAAACATTAGAGAATATAAATTTTTCTTTTAGTTTAATTTATAAATTTTTGATTTTATATCTATTTATATTACCATATATATTTATATTACCATATATATATAGAAATAAGAACCTAATAGAAATGAAATTTGATTTTAATAAAATAAAAATTTTTATAAATTTTTTATAACTTAGAATCTAAAACTTCTAAAAAAATTATAAAAAATTTACAATTAATTAGAAACAAATTAGACTGACTGCTTTTCGAATCAAAGCAACTCAGATTTTTCCAATCTTTGATTATTTATTTGTTGCATAAAAAAAACTTTTTGAATTCCGTGTAGAAAGAGATTTACCTAATGAAAAAGCTTTCAATGCTGCCCAATATCCTTTTTTTTTCCAAAGATTTTTACGAATACGTTTTTTTGAAATAGAAATACGTTTTTTCGGAACTGCCATTCAAAAAAAATAAGTTTTTACTTGCTATAGTTGGATGTCAAAGACATCTATTATCGATTGTTCAAAAAAACAATTGTTTTTTACTATGAATTTTTTGGTTATCTATTTATTTTCTAGCCAGTATACCCCTTAATATCAATATATATAAATCAAAATTCATAAATGGAAATATAGTAATAAAAAAAACGATAGTATACCATCCCCGTATAATTTTTTATATAGTTCTACATGTATTTATACAGGTAATAAAATGAGCTAAAATACATAATAAAAAAAATAGAAAGTTTTAATAAAGAACCCTAGTACCTTATTAATTTTGGAAATTACTTTCCAAATTAATTGCCCAGGCTCACATAAAGAGTACATCTAATTTTAATCTAATTTAAAAATGTGCAAGAGACTAGGACTTAATCTATTATCTAGTAAATTTGGAAAAGTTATTTTCTTAATTCCTGCTTTAGGGAATGCTAAGTCTTGGTTTGAAGATCCTAGCCTTTACTACTACTAAAAAAAGAAAAGTCTTGTCTTAAAATAAAAGACAATCAATTCAGTTCCACAAATCTATTGATTAATGATTCTGACTAAAACAACTAAAAAAAAAAAACGAACTTTTCTGGTAAAATTCTAGTTTTTTATGCTTCCGGTCAAATTATTTAGCCTTGTTCTATAGATATGTACATTTTTGGAATAATACATACTAATAATTAAGTTAAGATGAAAATTTCCATTTTCCTTTCTTTTAGCAAATTTGAAATTTTAGGCAATAATTGAATTTTAGTAAAAGTACTATGTTTTTTTTTTAGTTTTCAATAGTAATTAATTTCAACAATTTAAATTTCTTGATTTGAAATATGTTAAATAGTTGAAAAATATTCAAAATAATTAAGTCTAGACTTAATTTTTTTGTATATTTTAATTTTTTTTTATTAACCGATCCCTTTCATTTCAAAAAAACTAAGAGCCAGTAAATCAGAAACAATTAATTAAGCTAAAAAGAATTTTTTTTTATGCAATATACATATCCATATTCATGGATTATACCTTTTATTCCCCTTCCAGTTCCTATATTAATAGGAGCGGGACTTCTACTTTTTCCCAAGGCAACAAAGGATCTTCGCCGGATGTGGGTATTTCCTAGTATTTTTTTCTTAAGTATAGTTATGATTTTTGCAACCTATCTGGCTATTCAAGAAATGAAAAATCCTTCTATCTATCTATCTATATGGTCTTGGACTATCAATCATGACTTGTCTTTAGAATTTGGTTATTTCGTTGACCCACTTACTTCTATTATGTTAATATTAATCACTACTGTTGGAATTTTGGTTCTTATTTATAGTGACAGTTACATGTCTCACGATCAGGGATATTTGAGGTTTTTTGCTTATATGAGTTTTTTTAATGTGTCAATGTTAGGATTAGTGACTAGTGCTAA